TAATTCACATGGATATAGTAAGTCTCGCTTGGGCTGCTTTAATGGTAGTCTTTACATTTTCTCTTTCACTCGTAGTATGGGGAAGGAGTGGGCTCTAGGGATACTACTAATTGATTGTATATTAAACCCTCTATTTAGATAAAGTCTAGTTGTATACAATACAACTATATATCATATATGATACAACCATATATGGTTGATACTATCATAGTATACAATATTCGATAATATACAATACTCTCTAGTGTGGTAGAAAGAACTATCTATAGTTCTTTCTACCACACTTTATGATTCCAACCAGATCATTTCATTTAAAACTTAGAATTTTTTTTTAATCCCTTTCTTTCATTTCTTCAATGATTGATAAGAACTAATAATTCAAGTTTGATTCAAATTAATCATTTTGACTGACTGTTTTTACGTAGATAATAAGTAAAAAAGCAGTAGGAACTAGAATGAACAGTGCAGTAGCAATAAATGCTAGAATATTGACTTCCATAATCTTATTGTCTCGTTTTTTTATTCGTCGCAATAACTCGGGATGTAATCCCATAGAGATTATAAATTTGATTCCTGGCAATTCAATGGAATGAATTGCATCCGGATGATACTGAATCGGATCAATATTATGAATAACAATATATGATCTATCAAATCGATTCATTGTCGAGAATTGAATAGGATAACATAGGGAGATCCTTTATCCATATTAAATTAACTCCGAAATGACATTTTTTATTGGATCAGGAATCCCATTGCATTTTTAATCCTTTTCCACTTTTTTTTCTATAACCTACCGCTTTCCTTATCTTATACAATCTTATACAATTATCCTTCCTTTTTCTTATACTTATACATATTTTACATATTTTTCTTAGACTTAGACATACAATTATGAGGTATTATATGATATGACCGATATTCTATGGGTCATACACAGATCCAAACAGTAATGGAAAAAAGAAGAGATTAAATAAAAAGGATCTAATCTAATATTAAAACAAATTTACGGAAAAGGGTCAGTGCTTGGTCTTTTCTTTTATTTTTTTAGTATCCTCTTTCTTGGATTTGGACTGGAACACATACATAAAAAATGCAGTCGTCAATTTGCATTAGAATTGTTTCTAATTAGTCATTGAAGATACACAAACAAAGTCGGATCTATACAAGGTGTGGTTTAACCTGAAAAATACTCTGTCGAGGTAATTCTGTTAAGTTCATTGTCTATCGTACATTAAACGACGACTACAATAATACCATTTTTGTATGTTCTCCCGGTAAAATATGGACACTTTACTCCATTTCATGGATCAAGAACAATCGAAAAAGAAAGTAAGACAAGAATGGTATACTTAATATAGTAATACCACAGATTGTACTAATCCACATATGATGTGTCTCTCCCTTATCAAGGGATAGTAGTGGAAAAAAGGGAAATTCCCGTACCCGTATTTATCTGATGATAAAGGCGAAAAGAAAAAACAGAAATAAAGACCCCCACTGGGGGTTAGATCTTGCTTCCTGCGCCCCTTTTCCATGAAAAAAGATAGATGAATTGATCAATTCATCGGATCCTAGTTCGGGACTGACGGGGCTCGAACCCGCAGCTTCCGCCTTGACAGGGCGGTGCTCTGACCAATTGAACTACAATCCCAGCGAGGTGTATGGCATACATGTTCTTGATGGAATCATAAGAACACTATATTCGTCGTATTGTAAGAAAGACACGAATGATATACTGATATCATATCCACATATGATATGCACTATAGTGAGAGGGACACAAAAGTGAGAGTGACACAGATTAAGTAATTATTTTATTGCTAAAAATGGATAATCAATCTTTCAATGAGAAAAAAGATTAGTTTTCTTTTCATGATACTTAAAAAAATCAAATAAAACTGAATTTGAATAAAGTATCATGAATCTAGATCGTTAGAAAGATCAGAACAGAAGGACTGACCAAAATATGGATAGAGGAAAAAATGGACTCTTTCTCTTTATTTCTACGGATCCGGCATTTCCGTTTATGGAAGACAAATTGGTTATATCATATTCATGTAGCGGTGAATTATTGGGCCGAGCTGGATTTGAACCAGCGTAGACATATCGCCAACGAATTTACAGTCCGTCCCCATTAACCGCTCGGGCATCGACCCAGGAAGAATTCATTCTAGGCTGATTAATAATCTATGATTAACTTCTTTTCATAGTACCCTACCCCTATATCTTTCTTTCATAGTACCCTACCCCCAGGGGAAGTCGAATCCCCGCTGCCTCCTTGAAAGAGAGATGTCCTGAACCACTAGACGATAGGGGCATATACGCCCGACCGTCATCATACTATGATGATAGTATGAGCAGTTTTTTGGAATTGTCAATATAATCTAGTCAATATAATCTAATGGTATAACTAGATTCAAAGAGTCTTTCCTACTTTTATGTTATGATTTCATAGAATTTTTTTATTTGATGATTCATGAAGGAACTATCCCATACA